GCCGACTTACTAATGGGATGTCCTAAGCTGTTACATAATCTCGTTTTTGTTAATGATCCCATCAAAGGACTACTTGGAACTAGGGTATCGAACTTTTTATTTTTAATAGCATTTTCTATTAAAAATGAATTTTTTAACATTTGACTACGTATCATCGAAGGATTTCGCCCTAGACTTGAAAAAAAACCCATAAAGTAGAAGGAAGATATTAATAGTTGAGTGATATAGATTCTTTTTGGTTGCGACCAGACAGAAAAATAAAATTGCCACAAATTAACAAGATAATTTCTCCATTTATTTATCAAAAGAGATGTCCCTTTTGAAGCAATAATGGATCTTCCTTGATACCTAACATAATGCATGAAAGGATCCTGGAAAAACCATCGGATTATCTGAAAATTCTTACGAAAGCCTTTTACAAGATCTTCCATCTTTCGATAGAAAAATATTCTCTCAATAAGGGCTCCATAAAAGGTTGATCGTAAGTGATAGCATTGGTTGGGAAGAAAAAGAAGGATGGATTCATATTCACATAGATAGGAATTATATAGAAATAAAAAGAATCTTTGATTCCTTTTTGAAAAACTATAAATGAATTGCTCTGAAAAAAGAATACTCTTTCTATTCCAATTACGATATTCGTAAATAAGGAATCGTAAAAAATGCAAAGAAGGGGCATCTTTCACCCAATATCGAAGATTTTGAACCAATATTTCCAAATGGACCGGGTAAGCTATCAGTATATTTAACATATAATTTAAATGAGACAATTTGTCCTCGAAAAATGGAAAGATTGAATGAATTGATCGTAAATTAGGAGATTTTACTAAGATTTCCTTACCTTCTGGGTAAATTCCTAATCGGAGTAAAAATGGGATTTCCATCATGATTGAAAATACCTCTGATACCATTTGAAAATCCATCTTTTTTTGATCTCGAAAAATAAAAAAAGGATTCTCATTAAAATAAGAAGAATTAGGAACAAAAAGAATCTCTTGATACAGACGAGTAATTAAACGTTTTATAATTCGTAAACTGTATTTATTCTTCTCAGAATCCGTACTTTCCAACAAAATTCTTTTATTTAAAGAAAAATCATGTGCTAATACATAAATATATTCCTGCAAGATAAGTGGATAGAAAAAGTCGTGTTGCCAAGATCTAGATAATTCTAAATATCCTTGAATTTTTTCGATTTTCATTTAGACCGGAAAGTAAAATACAAGTCAAAGTTAGGGGTTCTTAGGTTATCAATTGATAAATAGTGCGAGACAGTCAAAACAAAAACTCAGAAAATGCCTCGTTTTTTTTTCTTTCTCATCTAATTGGTTTAGATCGGCGACTAAAGAGGATCATAAATGCTTTCTTTTTTATTAGTCTTTTTGTTCTTGATCAATCGAATCTTTCTTTGACAATTCATTTACACTTTTTCCAAAAGAGAATAACTACGAATTAGGATTCACTAAAAAAAAATAAGCCAGTCAGTCATGGGAAAAGCGTTTCTCGCATTAGTCACTAATCGAATTGAACATTTAATTGGGACAGAGCCTTATTCAAATTTAAATTGAGAACAGACTTGCCTTTGCCCTACAATAAGAGCGCTAGGACTTGACTCATTGATTCGATTAACCTACTAAAAAAGTCAATTCTTGGAACGAAATTACTTTGAATTCAAACAAAAAATTTGGGAAGAGAAGATAAGAATAGAATGAAAAAAGATCCGAATTCTCCATTCATAGGACATGTATTTTTCCATTCATTTATTTCATAATCAAACATGTTCTCACTAAGGGTACCGATAATCTAGAAATTAGCTTGGTAAAAAAAGATAAATAAACGAGCCGAATTGAAAAATCGAGTACTCGACCATTGAGTCAGCACTCCACAAAACAAAAGATAGTGATGATGGGTTACCCGGGGATCGAACCCGGAACTCATCGGTTAAAAGCCGAGTACTCTACCATTGAGTTAGGAACCCGTTAACAAGAAAAAGAATGATGAAAGTTTGCCGAGGATTCGAATCCACAACTATTAGCAGATACTCGCGGATTTCTATTTCGAAATTAAGCTTAGACATCCCAAAAAGTAGTCGAAACAATAAGAAACATAAAGACACATTCTAGAATGTGTCTTTATGTTTCTTACTACAATCTACAATTTCGTATCAAACAAAATCAAACCAATCTTTGAATTTGAATAAAATAAAAAAGAAAACTTCTAGAGTACCCGTAAACCACAGAACAAGAAGATCAATTTATTATTTTTTTTTATTGAATTCTATTTTTTCAATACACTCTTGTCAATACATATAACATATACATATAGATGTTATAAAAAGTAAAAAAAAAAAGATTCTTGGCTTGGATTGGAAATACAGAAAAAATAGACATAGATAGAAAAGGTGTAATAGAGAATAAATGAAAGAGAAATAGGAAACATAGGATTATCTGGTTTTTTTTTTTTAATAAATGAAAAAATACAAAAATAAAGAATCTATATTGATTAAATGGAATTACCTTGGAAATTGCGTAAAAGCAAGGATCTAATCCTCCGGTAAAGACAAAAGCTTAAGTTTCTCTTTTCTCTTTTTTTTTTCTATTAAAAATATCCGACTTGTTTAAAAGATTAAAAACAGTTCTTGTAGGTTGAGCACCGTTTTCAAGAAAATATAGAATAAGAGGCTCATTTAAAGAAGTCTTATTCTTTATCGGATCATAAAAACCCACATTTCCAAGCTCTCGTCCGTCCCTTCGAGACCGAGCATCCATTGCAACGATTCGATAGGTCGCACCTTGCTTTCTACCATATCGTTTTAAACGAAGTTTTATCATAATATTCCTTGAATTTTGACTTGATATACAATAGATGAAATTGTGTAATCATGAAGAGTTATTTGTTTAGTTTAGTAAGTACTTAGGACCGTGATAATTAAGATAGAAGACTATACAATATAAATTCTATTCTATATATACAATATATACAATTGATTAAATTATAAATATATATAGATTCTTTCTTTTTTTATTTTTTTATTTTATTTGTATTTTCAGATCATCTATATTTCAGATCATCTATATATAATTGATATATAATTAATATATAGTATATAGATATAAATCAGTATTCAAATTAGAGTCATTTTTTCTATTTCATTTTCTCTTTCATTTACGATCTATTCATTTTTATTCATTTTAATTAAGTAAAATTTTTTATTTATTTTTTTCTTTTTATTTCAAATCTAAAATCTAAAAAAGAAAGAAGATAAAAAACATTTTTCTTTCCTTGGACAGAGTTTGGTAATTTTTGTTTTTTTTTTAATTTTAATATTTGATATTTTAATATTTAATATTATAATTATAATATTATAATTATATCAAAATATCAAATAAATATTAAATAAAATAAAATAAGAGAAAATAAGTTAAATAGAATGTATGAATAACACCTCCTTAGTAAATAATTATATACATTGTCTTAAGTCATTCGCAACTCTACTGTAACCCCGTATTTTTGTATTTTTTTTGCCTACAAAATATCGAAAAAAATAGAACGAATAAAATTATTTGATTGGTTCTTTTCAGAGCAATGATCACATGTTATGTTATTTGTTTTGCCTGATGGTACCAACATGAATTCTAAGAATCAGTAAGATCTTTCGAAATGACTCTTCTTATTCATAAGAGTACCTCTGTAAAAGAAAAAAAAAGAGATGAAATCTTGTTTGTCCGAAACAAAAAAACGATGCTTTTTCGCCCAAAACGTGTCTTCTCTGTCTTTTCTTTTTTCCGAAGATTGACGTGCAGTTCTATTAATGAATATAGCAAGATTCAACAAGACAGTCAAGTCCTGAAGTTCTATTCTCTCATAGAAATAGAATAAGATAAGAGTTGCTTCCTTTATTGATCTTTTTTTATTTCTCTTTTTATAAGTAATTGTCGATTCTTATCTGAAGTCATTCAATCCCTTTTTCTTTTAAAGGATTTTGTCTTAGTACCAAGTAAATAGGAGTAAAATCATTCTTGGTCAATTTGTTTAATCATATAACAAAAGAGTACGTAAATGAGATTCCAATTTTCAATTTCCATAGATATTCTTCCTTTTTTGATTGGATGTGATGTGAAAGACATCTTCTATCTAATAGCAAATTGGTTTTTGATTGCATGCTGGACTCCCCTGAAAAACGTTGGCGCGCGTAGAAAGGAGTTGCTCTACCTAGCTGAGCTAGCGCCCTTGTACTTGTATTTGTGCTACAGATTTGATAATGTCGATAATTTCTTGTCAAGATGAAGATTCCATGATCGAAGACCATAGCTATCTCTCTTCAATTTGAATCTGCTAGATTGGTATTGGTTAGCTTAGTAAGTAATATCCCATTTCTAATTCCTGGGATGGGTCCCATTTCGTTGGGATGCAAAATGACCTGCTTAACTCAGCGGTTAGAGTATTGCTTTCATACGGCAAGAGTCATTGGTTCAAATCCAATAGTAGGTAGTAGTGGGTATAACTTATTAGAGAAGTTATACCTACTCATCTTTTCTTAATTGACTACTATTTTTTTTTTTTTTTTTTAGTATTCAATAAAAAAAAAGGAATATGCATTTGTACTGCTTCTATTTTTTGTTTATTTTGTTCCTTGCATGACATCAGAATCCAATTCCACTTTTTTTTTTTAATCAACAAGATGAAATAAAAATGTGATATATAGGATGTATAACCAAAACTTATGTGGGCAACCTTACAAAATCATATTGGTAGCCTCTACTCGCGTCTTAGCTCGTCTGAGAGCTAAATTCGCTTCAATTGTTTGTCTCTTTCCTTCCGCTTTCTTCAAGTTAGCTTCTGCTATTTCAAGCATTTCTTGAGCTTCTTGTGGATCAATGTCACTACCCCTTTCAGCATCAGTTACTAAAATAGTGATCTCATTATTACCTATTCTAGCAAAACCATCCATCAGAGCCATCGTTACCCATTGGGCATTAACGCGTATTTTTAGAATCCCTATATCTACAGCTGTGGCAAGAGGTATGTGGTTATCTAATACGCCGATTTGGCCACTATTAGTCGATAAAATGATTTCTTCTACTTCTGACTTCCAAACAATTCGATTGGGGGTCAATACACAAAGATTTAATTTCATTTCTTCAATTTGTTCTCCATTTCTAAGTTCATAGCTTTCTCGGTAGCTTCATCGATGTTACCCACCAAATAAAAGGCCTGTTCAGGAAGATCGTCTAATTCTCCGGAAAGGATCAATTTAAACCCTCTAATTGTTTCTGCTAGACTAACATATTTTCCTATGGAACCAGTAAAAACTTCTGCTACGACAAAGGGTTGCGATAAAAAACGCTCAATTTTTCGTGCTCTTGCTACAGTTAAACGATCTTCTTCGGATAATTCGTCCAATCCAAGGATAGCTATAATGTCCTGAACTTCTTTGTAACGTTGTAAAGTTTGTTTAACTTGTTGTGCAGTTTCATAATGTTCGTCACCAACGATATTAGGTTGGAGCATAGTTGACGTTGAATCTAAAGGGTCTACTGCTGGATAGATACCTTTGGCGGCTAAGCCTCTGGATAGGACGGTAGTTGCATCTAAATGTGCAAATGTCGTGGCCGGGGCGGGGTCCGTCAAATCATCCGCAGGTACATAAACTGCTTGAATTGAAGTTATGGATCCTTCTTTGGTCGAAGTAATTCTTTCTTGTAAAGAGCCCATTTCGGTACTAAGAGTAGGTTGATAGCCGACAGCGGAAGGAATTCTACCCAATAAAGCAGATACTTCAGATCCTGCTTGGACGAAACGGAAGATATTGTCGATAAATAGAAGTACGTCTTGTTTATTAACATCTCGGAAATATTCCGCCATAGTTAGGGCAGTCAAACCAACCCTCATACGAGCTCCTGGTGGTTCATTCATTTGACCGTATACTAGAGCCACTTTTGATTCTGAAATATTTTGTTCATTAATAACTCCCGATTCTTTCATCTCCTTGTAAAGATCATTTCCTTCACGAGTACGTTCACCTACTCCGGCAAAGACGGATACACCTCGATGAGCCTTTGCAATGTTGTTGATCAATTCCATAATGAGTACTGTTTTGCCCACTCCAGCTCCCCCAAAGAGTCCTGTTTTTCCCCCACGACGATAGGGGGCTAAAAGATCTACTACTTTAATTCCTGTTTCAAAAATCGACAATTTTGTTTCTAATTGTATAAAGGCAGGCGGAGATCTATGAATAGGAGATGTTGTGTCAGTAGCTACAGGACCTAAATTATCAATAGGCTGTCCCAGTACGTTAAAAATTCGTCCGAGAGTTAGGCTGCCCACTGGAACACTTAAAGCAGCTCCTGTATCAACTACTTCCATCCCTCGCATTAGACCATTTGTAGCACTCATAGCTACAGTTCTAACTCGATTATTTCCTAATAATTGTTGTACCTCACAAGTCACATTAATTGGTTGGCCAAGAGTATCTCGACCTCTAACTACTAGAGCGTTGTAAATATAAGGCATCTTGCCTGGCGGAAAAGTGACATCCAGTACCGGACCAATAATTTGACTGATACGCCCCAGTCTTTTTTTTTCACGCGTCGAAACTTCAGGACCAGAAGTGGAAATGGGAGGATTGATTTTCATAATAATTCTAATAATTAAGAAGAAAAAAATGAATCAGAAAGTGAAATCTTTGGGAAAAATGAGAATTGTCGAATCCAAAAAAGAGATGTTCGATAGCAAATTAGTCGATTAATTCACTAAGAATGAATGGGAGTTAGCACTCAATTTCGTTGGGATGATCGGATCGAATCCAATTCAATTGTTTACTTCTTCTATTTATTCTTCTATTGATTTGATGTTAATCAAATTCAATAAGTTCACTAAGTGACAAGTTCAACCATTTCAAAAATTATTAAGTGGATGAATCGTGAGAAAGTATTCGCTTTTTCTATCATTATACATAGACACAATCAGCTAGATTATCTATGTATGGTATTTGAACCTTCACTTGAAACTAGATTTTCTTTCTGATTCATTATCTCGATGGCATTGACCCTTATCTCTTTCTTAGTTAGCATAGCCATTTACGTCTAGGCTATTCTTTTTTATTTTTTTATAGGCTTTCATTTCATGCATGAATTTCGCCTATTTTGCGATCTCGTTTTTCTCTATCCACGCTGTGAAGAGTGAATTTTTTTAGTGATTACTTTCATTCGAAAGGTGAAAAAGGGCAATTGTCTTGCGACATATATATGAAAGAGTATAGAATACTGAACTGATGAATTTAGCGAATTACATGGTCTAAAAAGTCTTTGATAAGTTTCTTTTGTTGAGAATCTCAGAAAAAAGTTATGGAAAGTAAAACATTCACACCCAATTCAGGTCGAGTAGACCTTGTTGGTGTGATAATTATTAATTCATGAGTTGGAGGAAGGGACTTATGTCACCACAAACAGAGACTAAAGCAGGTGTTGGATTCAAAGCGGGTGTTAAAGATTACAAATT